GGCGGAGCTAGCTAGACGATCGATTTGACTGCCAAAATCAATGCACGCTCAATTGGCGGAGCTAGCTGGACGATCGATTTGACTGCCAAAATCAACGTAAGCCACGCTCGATTGGCGGAGCTAGCTGGACGATCGATTTGACTGCCAAAATCAATGCACGCTCGATTGGCGGAGCTAGCTGAACGATCAATTTGACTGCCAAAATCAACGTAAGCCACGCTCAATTGGCGGAGCTAGCTGGACGATCAATTTGACTACCAAAACCAACGTAAACCACGCTCGATTGGCGGAGCTAGCTAGACGATCGATTTGACTGCCAAAATCAATGCACGCTCAATTGGCGGAGCTAGCTGGACGATCGATTTGACTGCCAAAATCAACGTAAGCCACGCTCGATCAATTGCCCAGTCAAACCACAAAATTTTTTCTAAGTCAGAAAAATTTTATCAGCACTTTCTATAATAAATACCTTTAAAATAAAATTTCTCTTGACTTAAAATACAAACTAATAATTAATTTTAGTACCAAATAATTTAACTTATTAATCAAATGATATAACTTTTTTTAGTACCAAACTAAAGTAAAATCTATGCTTAATAGATTAAACTATCCCCTGAAGGCTCAAAACCCTCCGTACATCATATACTAAAACATAAAAAGATAAGCTAAATAAGCTAATGGGTTCATACCCCATTTATAAAGGTCATAGTCCTTTTCTTTTTAATAATCCTAATGAACAAGATTCTATTCTTCAACACAATATTAATTGGCACATGCTTTACTATCTCTTCCTTATCTTGAATAATAATATGAATTGGATTAGAAATCAATTTACTGTCAATCATCCCACTCTTTAAAACAACTGACAATAAGTTTTCCTCAGAGTCAGCTATAAAGTACTTCTTCGCCCAAGCAATAGGCTCAACAATTATCCTATGATGTATTATTTACTCATCAGGAATAGAAATCTTTGTTGACCCAAATATTCCTTTATCAACAAAAATATTACTAAATTCTGCCCTCCTCCTTAAAATAGCAGCGGCCCCATTTCATTTTTGACTGCCAGAAGTACTTGAAGGAGTAAATTGAGACATATGCCTTATCCTTATGACTTGACAAAAGGTAGCCCCCATAATCATGCTATCAGGAAACTTACGTTTACCCCTATTTATTTCAATTATCATTGTCACATCCTCCATTATTAGAGGAATCCAAGGTATTAATCAAGTAAGAATACGTAAAATCATAGCCTACTCATCAATCAATCATACTAGATGGATAATTGCTGCCATAGTGAACTCTATTGAAGTATGAGTACTTTACTACATAATCTATTTAGTATTAATCACAAACATTGTTACTATACTAAAAAAGTACAATGTATCTAGCATTGAACAACTACCATCCATCCTGCTAGAAGATAAGAATATCAAGTTTATATTCTTTCTTAACTTCCTATCACTAGCCGGCCTACCACCATTTTTAGGGTTTCTCCCAAAATGAATTACTGTTTATTATATAGTTGAAGTGGGATTTTACGTCACAACAATGATTCTAATTGCCTTTACCATAGTAGTCATTTACTTCTATGTCCGTCTAGGCTACTCTTCTTACTCCATAAAATCAGAAGAATCTCTATTATTATTCTTCAACCAGTTAAGATATATGCACATTTCATTAAACTTAGTATCCCTAATAGGATTATTCCTTTGCATGCCGATATACTCAACGTATTAAGGACTTAAGTTAATTAAACTATTGACCTTCAAAGTCAACTTTAGGGAAGTCTCCCTAGGCCTTAAATCACAAACCAAAGTTACCATTAAATTTGCAATTTAATATCCTTATTAGACTATATGATTTATATGATAAGGGAAAATTAATTTCGTTGATAAATTTACAATTTATTGCCTAACTCAGCCACCTTACCGAATAAATGGTTTTACTCAACAAACCATAAAGATATCGGAACTCTATACTTCATCTTCGGGACGTGAGCAGGAATAGTGGGTACCTCGCTAAGTCTATTAATCCGAGCAGAATTAGGAAGCCCAGGGTCTCTCATTGGAGACGATCAAATCTATAATGTAATCGTAACTGCTCATGCCTTTATTATAATCTTTTTTATAGTAATGCCTATTATAATTGGAGGTTTTGGAAACTGACTTGTGCCCCTTATGCTCGGAGCCCCTGATATGGCCTTCCCACGACTCAACAACATAAGATTCTGACTCCTCCCGCCGTCCCTAACTCTTCTTCTTATAAGAAGAATGGTAGAAAAGGGAGCAGGAACAGGATGAACTGTTTATCCCCCCCTATCATCAAATATCGCTCATGGAGGAGCTTCTGTAGACCTAGCTATTTTTAGTCTTCATATAGCAGGGATTTCCTCAATCCTAGGTGCAATTAACTTCATCTCAACAACCATCAATATACGACCCAAAGGAATAACCCTAGATCGTCTCCCACTATTCGTATGAGCAGTTACAATCACCGCTATTCTCCTTCTTCTTTCTCTCCCCGTTCTAGCAGGGGCAATCACAATACTATTAACAGATCGAAACATTAATACATCTTTCTTTGACCCAGCAGGCGGGGGAGATCCAATTCTATACCAACACTTATTCTGATTCTTTGGCCATCCTGAGGTTTACATTCTTATTCTTCCCGGATTCGGCATGATCTCCCACATCATTAGACAAGAGAGAGGTAAAAAAGAAGCCTTTGGAGTACTAGGTATAATCTATGCTATAATAGCAATTGGGCTATTAGGTTTCGTAGTATGAGCACACCACATATTTACTGTAGGAATAGATGTTGACACACGAGCTTACTTCACTTCAGCAACCATAATTATTGCAGTTCCAACAGGAATCAAAATTTTCAGTTGACTAGCAACTTACCATGGAGCTCGAATTTCATTTAGACCCGCCTGCCTATGATCTTTAGGGTTTATTTTCCTATTTACCATTGGGGGCTTAACTGGAGTAATCTTAGCGAATTCATCTATCGATATCATCCTACACGACACATACTATGTAGTAGCCCATTTCCATTACGTTTTATCAATAGGAGCAGTATTTGCAATTCTAGCAGGATTTATCCAATGATTCCCGCTCTTTACTGGTTTAACTATAAATAATAAGTACCTCAAAACTCAATTCATTGTTATATTTGTAGGTGTAAACCTGACATTTTTCCCCCAACACTTCTTAGGACTTAGAGGTATACCACGGCGGTACTCAGACTACCCAGATGCTTATACCCTTTGAAATTCAATTTCCTCCATCGGCAGACTAATCTCATTAGTAGGTATCTTATACTTTATCTTTATTATATGAGAGGCCCTAGCCTCTCAACGAATTAGCTTAACAGCCCATAATATAGCCTCATCCCTTGAGTGAGCACAGCACCTACCCCCGGCAGAGCATAGGTTCCTAGAACTACCTATATTGACAAGCTTCTGAAATGGCAGATTAGTGCATTGGACTTAAACCCCAAATATAAAGTTTACACTTTTTTTAGAAATTTCAACATGAAAAACCCTTATACTTCAAGATAGTGCATCCCCCTTAATAGAACAATTAATATTTTTTCATGATCATACCCTCTTAATCCTAATCATTATTACAATCTTAGTAGGACAAATATTATTAAGAATACTATTTAACAAATTTTCTCATCGATTTCTATTAGAAGGACAAACAATTGAAATAATTTGAACCATCCTTCCAGCTATTATTCTTATTATAATTGCTCTACCTTCACTACGACTATTATACTTACTAGATGAAGTAAATAGACCTTCTATCACTATTAAAACTATTGGACATCAATGGTACTGATCGTATGAATACTCAGACTACAAAAACATTGAGTTTGACTCTTACATAGTGCCCACAAGTGACCTTAAACCTTTTAACTTCCGTTTATTAGATGTAGATAACCGTGTAGTTATACCATTTAACACTCAAATCCGACTTCTAGTTACAGCAGCAGACGTAATCCACTCTTGAACAATCCCATCCTTAGGGGTTAAAATTGATGGGACACCTGGACGACTAAATCAAACCAGATTAATTATCAATCGAACAGGGCTATTCTATGGACAATGCTCAGAAATTTGTGGGGCAAATCACAGCTTCATGCCAATTGTAATTGAAAGAATTTCCCCCGATTCATTCCTAGAATGAGTCAATTCTAACTAGTCATTAGATGACTGAAAGCAAGTACTGGTCTCTTAAACCACCCCATAGTAAATTAGCGTCTACTTCTAATGAAAAATTTAGTTAAACTAATAACAATAGCTTGTCAAGCTATAATCATTACTAAAGTAATAATTTTTAATTCCTCAGATAGCACCCTTAAGGTGATTAATTCTCTATTTCTTCTTTATCCTTATCTTCTTTATATTCAACGCAGTTAATTACTTTACATTCCTTTACAAACCCAATAAACCTGCCCCATCCCCTAAAAAAATCAAGTTAAACTGAAAGTGATAGCAAATCTATTCTCTTCATTTGATCCCACAACAAACTTTGGCCTTTCCCTTAACTGATTAAGAGTAGCCCTAGGATTAATACTAATCCCTCCTATATACTGAATTATCCCATCACGAGCAAGAATATTGTGACTTAATATCACAATAGCCCTGCATAAAGAATTCAAACTACTTACCAAATCAAGATCTTCAAATGGAGCAACATTAATCATAGTATCTCTATTTACCCTAATCCTGTTTAACAACTTCCTAGGATTATTCCCATACATCTTCACGTGCACAAGACACCTATGCCTAAGACTAACTCTCAGCCTTCCTCTATGATTAAGATTCATATTATACGGCTGATTAGTCAATACAACTCATATATTCGCCCACCTAGTTCCGCAAGGAGCCCCATCAGCCCTATTACCATTTCTGGTACTAATTGAAACAGTCAGAAACCTAATCCGACCGGGAACTCTGGCAATTCGTTTAACAGCCAATATAATCGCAGGCCACCTTCTAGTAACCTTATTAGGAAATTCAGGGTCCCACCTCCCCCTAGTCACTTTAAATATCCTAATCATTGTTCAAATCCTGCTTCTTACATTAGAATCAGCAGTTGCTATTATTCAATCATATGTATTCTCAATTTTAGCAACTTTATATTCCAGCGAAACTGACTAATGCTAAACAACGAAAAAAATCATCCTTTCCATATGGTTGATTACAGGCCATGACCCTTAATTGGATCTTTAGGTACATTCACCATAATAATAGGCTTAATTAAATGATTCCATTTATTCAAGACTGACCTTCTACTAATTGGATTAACCATTAATACTCTAGTAATATATCAATGATGACGTGATATCACCCGTGAAAGAACCTTCCAAGGCCTACACACAATAAAAGTAGCCTTAGGATTACGATGAGGAATAATCCTATTTATTACCTCAGAAGTTTTATTTTTCGTAGCATTCTTTTGAGCATTCTTCCATTCCAGATTATCCCCCAGAATTGAGCTCGGACTAACTTGACCTCCCAAGGGAATTTCACCATTTAATCCCATTGAAATTCCCCTTCTTAACACCTTAATTCTTCTTTCCTCCGGGTTAACAATCACCTGAGCTCATCACAGAATCATAGAAAACAATTACAAAAGATCCATTCAAGGACTAGCCCTTACAGTAATTCTAGGACTTTATTTTACCATTCTTCAAGGATATGAATACATAGAAGCCCCGTTCACAATTGCTGATAGAGTATACGGATCAACCTTTTTTATAACCACCGGACTACACGGTCTGCACGTCATCATCGGCTCAACCTTCCTAGCAGTATGCTTAGTACGACTTTTTTATAATCACTTCTCATCGACTCATCACTTTGGATTTGAAGCTGCCGCTTGATACTGACACTTTGTGGACGTAGTATGATTATTCCTCTATATTTCAATCTACTGATGAGGAAGATAAACCATTACTTCTGTAATATATTCATTATATTTGACTTCCAATCAAAAAATCTAAGTCCCTTAGTAGAAGTAATTAAGTCAATCCTGGTCTCCTGCACAATAATCATCATAATCTTAGTAATCTTAATCCTGATCCTTAGCTTCATTTCCAAAAAAATATTATCAGATCGAGAAAAAAGGAGACCATTTGAGTGTGGATTTGACCCTAAAACCCTCCCTCGCATACCGTTCTCCCTCCATTTCTTTTTAGTCGCCATTCTCTTTGTCATCTTCGACGTTGAATTAACCTTATTACTTCCAATAATCTTCGCACTTAAAATCTCTAGACTAGCCTCTTATGCAAGATTTGCCCTATCATTTATCTCAATCTTATTAACAGGCTTATTCCATGAATGAACCCAAGGAGCACTACAATGAATTTGCTAAATCCAGGATAATAGTTAATTATAACGTTTAACTTGCACTTAAAAAGTATTGGAAATCCAATTTATCTTAAGTATGAAGCAATACATTGCATTTAGTTTCGACCTAGACCTCTGATTTAATAAATCCATACTTTTAATTGAAACCAAACAGAGGTATATCACTGTTAATGATAAAATTGAGGTCATCTCCAGTTAAGCCGAAGTAAAACCAGACTAGCTTCTAACTAGTTAATTAAGCGGCCCCCCCGTTTGTACTTCTTTCCTTATAGTTTATTTAAAACATTACATTTTCACTGTAAAATAAGAAAGCCCTCTTTCTTAGGGAATGACTAGAAATAAATTAATTACCTTAGCATTTTCAGTGCTATGCTCTAAATTAAGCTACCTAATCAATTAATAAACATAGAAACAAATAGAAATATAAGTCAAAATAAAGTTAATATAAGAAAAACCTTTATATGATTACGTGACAAAAGCTGCATAAATATAGAAGACCCCTTGAGAGTCTTATACAAGTTCTGTCTACCATAATACTCAAGCCACCCCTGATCTAGCCCCTTTAAATAAACTCTTCCTAAATGCATTGGAAGGGGTCTTACACCAAAAGTCGATAAGATAGTCAAATTCCACATATTAGCCCTAAACCTACTAAAATCATGATACAATAAGCCAATAGGCTTATCAGTAAGGTAGAATTTTGAAGCCTCATAACCCACCCATATACCTAAAAAAATTAAACCTAAAGCAAACACCTTTATATAAAAAGGCAAACAAATAAAGACAGGTGTAGGAAATATCAGTCACATCAAGAGACTCCCACCAAAAATGACCATAAAGATAAGAATTCCCATACTCTCAAGCATAGGGCCAGGCTCATCGGAAAGACCATGTGATCTTAACAAATTAAATTCCCCTGTAAAGCAATAATAAACTAATCGAAATCTGTAACAAGCCGTTAGCCCTACTGATAGATAAAAAACAACATAAACAAATATATTCAAATATCCTATTGATATCGATTCTACAATTAAATCCTTAGAATAAAATCCTGATAGAAAAGGTAAACCACATAAAGCAAAATTACAAATGTTGAAATATGCGCAAGTCAAAGGCATCCTTGAGACTAATCCTCCCATATAACGAATATCCTGACAATTCCCTAAGCTATGAATAATAGCACCAGCACACATAAACAATAAAGCCTTAAATAAAGCATGAGTTAATAAGTGAAAAAAGGCTAAGTCGTGCCTCCCTAAACATAAAATTCTAATCATAAGCCCTAACTGACTAAGAGTTGACAAGGCAATAATTTTCTTTAAATCATACTCAAAGTTAGCCCCAAGACCAGCCATAAATATGGTTATCATAGATAATACTAATAAAAATTTTAACAAATCCCCTGAAAAAGCTGCATTAAATCGAATCAATAAATAAACTCCAGCAGTAACCAAAGTAGAAGAATGAACCAAAGCAGAAACAGGAGTAGGAGCCGCCATAGCCGCAGGAAGTCAAGAAGAAAAAGGAATCTGGGCTCTCTTAGTGATAGCCGCCAAAACAACAAATGTAGCAACAATTCCTAAGTACCCATCCTTAGGAAATTCTAAATAAAATACATAATTTCATCTGCCAAAATTCAACATTCAAGCAATAGATATTAGTAATGCCACATCCCCAATACGGTTAGTTAAAGCAGTAAGTATCCCCGCATTAGAAGACTTTACATTCTGGTAATAAATCACCAATGCATAAGAAACTAAGCCAAGACCATCCCAACCTAGCAAAATAGAAACTAAGTTAGGGCTAATAATCAATAGCATCATAGATAAGACAAATATAACGACAAGCAAAATAAATCGAGTCAAATTAACGTCCCCTATTATATACTCTTCTCTATAGTTAATAACCACTGCCGAAATAAATAAAACAAACCTCATAAATAAAAGAGATATTCAATCCAATAGGACAGTAAACACCAAAGAAACAGAATTAAGACTTAAAATATTAAACTCCAACAAATAAGATAAGTCAGTTCTTATCAAATAAAGCCTAAAGAAAAATAAATTAAAAGAAAAGAATATAAATAAATAAAAGTAAACTTTACAAATAGAAAGCACTGCCTGAGGTATAAGCTACATCTTTAACTCCACAAATTAACGTTTTAAATAAACTACCCAAGCACATGAATGCCAAGAACATATCTCTCTTTAAAATCATAGCATTTAAAGGCAATCAATGAAGAAAGAGAAGAAGAAACTCCCGACAATTAATGGTGTAAAAAGAGTACAAGCCAGAGTAAAACTTACCATGTTGGGTGTAAGAATAAAGAAACAAAGAGTAACCAGCGCTAAAGAAGGACAATAAAGACAAGAAGATTATACTATACCCTCTATAAGCAATCAATCTATTCAATAAAAAAATCTCCCCTAAAAGATTAAGAGATGGTGGAGCCGCCATATTACAGGCACAAAACAAGAATCATCATAATGACAAGCTAGGAATTAAGTTAATTATCCCCTTATTAAGATAAAGCCTACGCCTCCCCACCCGTTCATAAGAAATATTAGCTAAGCAAAATAAGCCTGACGAACATAGCCCATGAGCCAACATTAAAATCAATCTGCCACAAAATCCTCATAGGTTTAGAGTCAAAATACCTGCTATAACAAGACCCATGTGAGCAATTGAAGAGTAAGCAATTAACGCCTTCATATCACTTTGCCGTATACACATTAAAGATACAATGAATCCCCCCACTAAGCAAAGTGAAATAAAATAAACATTAATTTTCAATCCTACTTCAGTAAATAATTTCATTATGCGTAATATTCCATATCCCCCAAGCTTCAATATTACCCCTGCTAAAATTATTGAACCTGAAATAGGAGCTTCTACATGCGCCTTAGGCAATCACAAGTGAACTAAAAACATAGGAATCTTAACAAAAAAAACTATATTAACACACAGATACAGCAGCACCCTATCTACCGACTTATCTAAGAAATAAAAGTCAAGTCTGTAAAACACCTTATACAAGTGAAATAACCCCAATATCATAGGTAAAGAAACCAAGAGAGTGTAAAAAAGTAAGTACGTACCAGCAGAAATACGCTCTGGCTGATACCCCCAACCAATAATAAGAATAAAAGTTGGAATAAGTCTCGCCTCGAAAAATAAATAAAATACAAATGCATTCAGAGAACTAAAAGCCAAATAAAGCCTAATCAACAAAAATAGTACCATAAATAGAAACAAATTAGGGTAATTCCCCGTCTTATAGATTTTCTCTCTAGCTAAAATCATAAGTCTACAAATCCAGAACCTTAAGAGAATCAGCCTATAGGACAAAAAATCCATCCCGAGTCCTATAGATAAGTATATAAAAGATGCCCCAAATCTCAACTTGAAGATAAACATAAAACTAAAAACAAAGAATACCCACATAAATAATCAATAATCAATAAATACTCTTAAAGGGATCAAAAACACTAATATTAACAGAAATCCTATCATAATGAAGAAAAAGACAATACAAAATCATTACCATGACTACGAATTATTATGACTAAAATAGCTAACCCAAGAGCTCCCTCGCACACTCTTATAGTTAAATAAATCATACAAAAAAAATAATCAAATCCCAATTTAGATAAATAAATAAATATAAAAAAATAGAGAGAAATCACCACAAATTCTAATCTTAAAAGCATAAGTAATATATGCTTTCGCCTAGAAACAAATACCATTAACCCAGAAAAGAACATCAACCCGGATAAAAGGGAATAAATTATCATTAAAGCTTTAGTAATTTAACTTAAAATACTGGTCTTGTAAATCAGAATTAAGAGATCCCTCTTTTAAAGCTTCAGAGAAAGATGAACCACCTATCTTTAATCTCCAAAATTAAAATTTTAAATAAACTATTCTCTGAGATTATATTAACAACATTACTTGTAAGTACAATTATCATAGCTATCGCATTCTCTTTTCTACGCCATCCGCTTTCTCTTGGATTTGTTTTACTCACCCAAACCATTCTAATCGCTATAATCACTGGTTCTTTATACCTAAATTATTGATTCTCTTACATCCTATTCTTAATTATAGTAAGAGGTATGCTAGTACTACTTATCTATATGACCAGAGTTGCATCCAACGAAAAATTCAAATTTTCCTATAAATTAGTTCTAAGAGTCTTTGTAACCCTTATCATAATATCCCCTCTCATTTTTATAGACAAATCAATCTTTACCGTATTCGTAGCCAACTCCGACTCTACTCTGATAGTATGACAAAATCAAACAAACCTCACCATAAGAAAATATTTTTCATACCCAGCTGTATTAATCATAATAATACTAATTACCTATTTATTTTTAACTTTAATTGCTGTGGTCAAAATTACAGACATTAATATAGGCCCTTTACGACAAAAGTCCTAATGATAAAACAAGTCCGCCAGAACCCATTAGCAAAAATCATCATATCATCCCTAGTAGATCTCCCCTCCCCATCAAATATTTCTGCCATATGAAATTTTGGTAGCCTTTTAGGCTTATGTCTAATAATCCAAATCTTAACAGGAATTTTCCTGGCCATGCATTACTGCCCCAACGTTGACTTAGCATTTAATAGAGTCGCCCACATTTGCCGAGACGTAAACTACGGATGACTAATCCGAACATTACATGCAAATGGAGCTTCATTCTTTTTTATTTGTCTTTATCTACATATCGGCCGAGGAATCTACTATAAGTCCTACAACCTTAAAGAAACATGAATAATTGGAGTAACCATCTTCTTTGTTACAATAGCCACCGCCTTCCTTGGATATGTCCTCCCCTGAGGACAAATATCATTCTGAGGCGCAACTGTAATTACCAATCTAGTATCAGCAATCCCTTATCTAGGAAATTCCATTGTTCAATGAATTTGAGGGGGCTTTGCTGTAGATAATGCCACATTAACTCGATTTTTCTCATTCCACTTTGTGCTACCATTCGTAATTTTAGGCTTAGTTTTAATCCATCTTTTATTCCTCCATCAAACAGGATCAAACAACCCCCTAGGAGTAAACAGAAACATTGATAAAATCCCATTCCATCCATATTATACTCTTAAGGACTTAACAGGATTTATTATTATGACAGCCATACTATCCATCTTAACCCTTACAAATCCCTACCTTTTAGGAGACCCAGACAACTTCGTGCCAGCTAACCCATTAGTAACACCTGTCCATATCCAGCCAGAATGATACTTCCTTTTCGCTTACGCAATCTTGCGCTCTATTCCCAATAAGCTAGGAGGGGTTATCGCTCTCTTTCTTTCCATCGCCATTCTTTACACCTTGCCATTCTTTAACAAAAGAAAGTTCAATAGAATACAATTTTATCCACTAAACAAAATACTATTTTGATGTTTGGTTTCCACGGTTATTCTCTTAACTTGAATTGGAGCACGCCCAGTGGAAGACCCATACATTCTCACTGGTCAAGTCCTTACAATCGCTTACTTCTCCTATTTTCCTTTAAACTCATTCGTATTCAACGCTTGAGATTACCTTATTTTTAAGAATTAGTTAATGAACTTGTATAAGTGTATACTTTGAAAGTATAAAAAAGAAATAAAACTTTCTATTAACTTGGTACTAAAAAAAATTAACTACATAAAATACACAGATACCAAAGCAATCAGCCCAATTCTGTATAATAAAAACCTAAGAGCTACAGGAAGAAACCTCTTTCAAGCTAAATATATAAGCTTATCATAACGATACCGTGGAAGAGTCCCGCGTGCCCATAGTCAAAAAAATCTTACTAGTACAATCTTAAGGAAAAATCCAAAAGAATATAAATCCCCGCCTAAAAATAATATCACTCTTAATACACTCATAAATAAAATATTAGAATATTCAGCCAAAAAGATCATAGCAAAACCCCCTCTTCTGTATTCCACATTAAATCCTGAAACTAATTCAGATTCCCCTTCAGCAAAATCAAACGGAGTACGATTTGTCTCAGCCAAACCTGACACCAGTCACATTAAACACAAAGGAAACAACAAAAATATAAACCAACAGTTCTCTTGATACTTAATTATATCCACGATATTAAATCCAGACACCATGAATAAAAAAGAAAGTAAAATTAAAACCAATCTTACCTCATAGGAAATAGCCTGGGCAACTGCTCGCAAACCTCCTAACAAAGCATAGTTAGAATTAGAAGACCACCCAGACAATATAATGGTGTAAACCCCTAAACTTGATACACAAAGAAAAAATAGAAAAGAAAACCTAAATCTATATCCAAAAGTGAGAAAAGGCATTCCTAGCCAAACCATTAAAGCTAAAAACAAGTTAAACACTGGGGATAAATAATATAAATTAAAATTAGATATATAAGGGTAAGTCTGCTCCTTAGAAAACAACTTAATAGCATCTCTAAACGGCTGTAATAATCCTATGAACCCTACCTTATTAGGCCCCTTACGAATTTGAATATACCCTAAAACCTTTCGTTCAAGTAAAGTTAAATAGGCTACACCCACTAATACACAGATCAGTAAGACTAACCTAGAAAACAACATTAAAACCTTATCTTCTATTATCAAGTATTGTCTGTAAAGAAACCTTACTTAAAAAGATTCTAAATCTTTCGCACTAATCTGCCAAAACAACATTATTGTTCTAACTTCAAAATTACAAACTAAATATTTGGTCCTTTCGTACTAAAATATTTTAACTAGCTGGAGATAGAAACCAACCTGGCTCACGCCGGTTTAAACTCAGATCATGTAAAATTTTAAAGGTCGAACAGACCCAATTATTTTAGCTTCTACACCAAAAATTTATTTTAATCCAACATCGAGGTCGCAACCATTTTTTTCGATTAGAACTCTCAAAAAATATTACGCTGTTATCCCTAAGGTAATTTTGTCTTATAATCTCTAACAGAGGATCATATATCCATAAACAGATGTATTTATCAAAGAAAAGTTGACTTAATTTTCCAATCACCCCAATCAAACAAATTTTTACCTAAAAAAAACAATATATTCTTTACATTTAAAAAAGATAAAAAATGTCAAACTCTATAGGGTCTTCTCGTCTTCCAGAATAATCTAAGCCTTTTTACTCAAAAGTAAAATTCCAAATAAATTGAACAGAGACAGCTGCTTTCTCATTAAACCCTTCATACAAGCTTTCAATTAAAAAACTAATTACTATGCTACCTTTGCACGGTCAGTTTACCGCGGCCGTTAAATAATTAATCAATGGGCAGGCCCGACCTTAAATCATAATCAAAAGGCCATGTTTTTAATAAACAGGTGAAAAGCCTTTTGCCGAATTCCTTTGTCCAACCTATCACATAAGAATTCCCCAACAAAATATTATACTAATTTTATCATTATTTCCTATCACCTCTTATTAGAAAAAACATTTCAATAAAAAATATAAAGAATATATAAATAATAGTCAACTGAGAGTTAGATGTAACACACTATGAAGAAAGAAACTTATAATCCTACTTACTCCTCATAAACACCAATATCTTATATAAATATAAAGTAAAGCTCATCCCTTACAATATTTAATATTCCAACCATCACATTATAAAGTCAAATTAATAGTATTAAAATAAATAAATTTAATTTATTTCTTGAAAAACTAGATATATTCAAAACCGATTAGCGTTTCACCTCCATCTGTGTATTAATACTATTTATTTTACAATAAAAAATATACACAAATAGCTCTTTTGAATTCGAGAAAATTTAGATAATAAACCCTTTTTAGATAAACCCTGATACACAAGGTACAAAAAATCAATTCTTCTTTCACTTTCATAAAGCTTATTCTTTCACAATACTAATCCTCTATAATTAAACAAATTACTTTCATCACCATTAATTAAACTTATAATCTTCTTATTTCAAAACAAAGTTAAACTTATAAATCTGAATAAAAATCCTTGATCAAATCATATTGAATCTCCAATAAACTTTTTAATGTAACTAAAATGCTTTTCCAAGCTCTGATTCGATCTTTCCAGGTGCACTTTCCAGTACACCTACTGTGTTACGACTTATTTCACCTTGGAATGAAAGCGACGGGCGATATGTGCATACCCTAGAGCTTTAATCACATTAATTAATTAATTAAAATTACCCTCAAATCCACCTTCATAAAACACTTTAATGCCCTAATCCATCTAAATACATTTATTGTAACCCATCTCTCCTTATCTATCCGCTGCACCTTGACCTGATTTCCTTTCTATTAAAATCTTGAACATTAATTTTTCTTATAAAATATTCAAACTACGGCGATATGCAAACCTATAAAACAAGTAAAATATATCGTGGACCATCAATTATAGGACAGGTTCCTCTGAATAGACTAAGATACCGCCAAATCTTTTAATTTTCAAGAACATAACTACTACTGACCAAGCATTAAACCTAGCATTTAGAATAATAGGGTATCTAATCCTAGTTTATAAACTAAATTTGGCAACCTCATAATCAAGCTCTAAACCCCAATCAAACTTAAAATTTCACCTTATAAGCTCAAATTCAAATTCCCATATTAACCATTAATTATAACCGAACAACTTAAATTGCACTGTAAGTCTAACCGCAGCTGCTGGCACAAACTTTGCTAGTACTAAAACTTATATCTAAATCTCAGTCTCCTGAATACTTAAATCTATTTACTGTGAACTTTTAACTATCAAATCTATTTAAAACCTATTGTCAATCACGCTTAAACTTACATGTAAGTACAAAATATATTTAAGTAAAAAGCTGAAATAAAACTTCCTTACTAATCTCAGTCAACGTAAACTACAAAAATAACATGGCTAAGAGCATTTTAGCCCCCCTATATAGCAAACCCCTTACCCAACATAAGTAATTTTTTTAACTTCTATTTCTATCCACAATTTAGGGATAAAAAAAATATTTCCCCCCTACAGAAAATATATTTTCCACAAAACTAGCCGTCAACTCAGTTCATATTGAAGAAGCCATCTTCAACTTTATAGATAGAAATAGCCTATTCCTATCCAATAGCATAGCCTGCCCAGGCCACACCGACTCAAAAATAAGGTAGCCAACCATACTCCTAAGCTTTTAACAAACCAAGCCAAATTGCCGCTTAAGGCCCACTCAAACAGCACTTTCCAACCAATCTCACATTATAGAATTCTAGCTTAAACACCTCAAATCAGCCTAACTTGAAATTCCAGCTAAAAAAAAATTAAATAGGGTTTTAAAGACAAAAAATTAAATCAGAATTTTAAAACAAAAAATTGGTGAAAAAAATTTCAAAAAATTTGCACCTCTTGTAAGGGATTTTCAACCATTTTTTTTTTGAAAAATTTTTTGCACCCAAAAACGGCCATTTTTAGGCCATTTTCAGGAAATCGATTTTTTTTTTCACTTTTCAACCTGACACTTTCGGAAATAAGTACTAACATCTTAATTCCTACTTAAAACCCCCACGGCCAGTAACAATTTTCCAATTAAATATCAGATAAATCAGAACTCGCAATTACTATTTAAATTAACTGTATTTTTCAATCATCTCAACATTTATTTCCATTATAAACTAAGTAAATTTTTTTTTTTTTCCTTTCTTTAAATTGCTATATAAATATTTAATGAGTATATTATATTATATATCATTTATATATTAATAATTAATTATATATGTATAGTATATATATTTTTATTAATATATATTAATACTAGTTATACATGTATAAATAATTTATATATATATACCTAATATTATTTATATAGTGATAAATAATACATTATATGTAATAAGAGATAGGATTTGGAAAAACATTTAAACTTACATTAAGGAGAATTTAATCATTTCTCTTTCCCTGATATTAATGTCAACTATTCTGTAAGTTACGGATGCAACAGTAGAATATTTATAAACCCGTTTGTACATTTATATTCTTTATTATTTTATAATTCTTTATATATATATAAATAATATATTATTATATAATAATTAAACAATTATATCGAGGCATGTGCTAAAAAAATATAAAGCCCAAAACTGGGCCATTTAACTTAAAATCTATTGTAAACGGGTCATTTTCGAGACCCCCCCCCCCCCAATTTTTTTTCCGGAAAATGCCCCAAAAACGCACTTTTTGGGGGGTCCAGCAAGATGTTATGTAAGCACCCCTTTTTTTATAAAAAAAAATTAATAAGCTAATTTTAGCTGCTAAGATGCCTGAAAAAGGGCCATTTTGATAGAATGGATCATGCACCACCGTGCTCTTAGCCATTTGAACATCCATAAAACTTACCCTACAAACCAAGCACCAATATACCCCTTCAAAACCTCAACTTAATTTTCCATTTAATCACCAAATCAGCCATAAAAAATAAAGTTACCAAAACCCCCTCTCGAGGAAAAACTATTGAAAATCCCTGTCAATTAGCCACATTTATCCACCTAGCCACTGGATAAAGACCTTTCCTACACCCAAGCAACAAGGACATAGCCCACCCAAGTTGCACATCCCAACACTCATTCCATTCAATAGTCACCGCCTCTCCCAGTAAAGCTTTTCCATTAATGCCTAATAAATCAAGCCACCCACCATCTCCCTTAAACTTTGACTGCCAAAATCAATGCACGCTCAATTGGCGGAGCTGGCTGAACGATCAATTTGACTACCAAAATCAACGTAAGCCACGCTCGATT